TTTTTTATAGAAAAAATTTTTAATTTTTTAAAAAATTTTTTTTTTATAAAAAAATATATTATATAATTAAAATTAGTATATAATAATAATAATAATAATATAATTGTATTATAAATAATTATAATAAAAATTAATTACAAATTTTTAATTCTTCTATTAAACATTTATAAATATAAATATTTAAAAAATTTTAAATTACATTTAAAAACTATATTCAAGAATATATTTTTAAATGTAATTTAAAATTTACATTAAATATTTAAAAAATTAAATTTTAACATATATATATAACCGTGTTATTTATATATTATAGTTATATATATATATAAATATATTATATATAGTTTTTTTTATTTAAATAGTAAAGGGTTAATATTTATATAAATGAAGAAATAATGAGTATATATTAATTTCCACTAATTATATTATATATATAGAATATAGATTATTAATTTATATTTAAATACGTATCTATATAAATACCCCCTTTTTTTTAGGGATATTAATGTATTTATTTAAAATATATTGATTTATACACATAGATTATCTATATATATATATGTATATATATAATCTATATATCTATACAATATTTTTTTAAAATTAAAATAAAAAAAATTTTTTTTTAAAAAAAAAAAAAAAAAAAAATGTTCCTAAAAAATTAAAAATTTTTTAATTATTAATTATAAATTTTAAATTTATACTAATTTAAATTATTTAATTATATAATGCTTAATAATCTAAAATTTATAAATTAAATATAATTTAATTTTATAAAATTGAAAAAAAATTTTTATGCAAAATTTAACTTAAAATTAATAGTTAAAATTTATTAATTTTATTACAATTTATTTAATTTAATTTTTTTTAAAATTAATTTTTTTTTATAAAAAAATTTAAATTATTTATAAATATTATTATATAATAAGGGGTTATTATTTTATTATTTATAAATAATTTGAAATTTTCAATTAAAAAATTTTTAATTTTTTATAAATTTAAATTATAAATGAATATTTATAAATTAATTTTACTACATAATTATTATTATTAAAAGGGGTTTTAATAATAATAATTATGAAATAAAATTAATTTATATTTTAATTCTAATATAAAAATAATATTAATAAAAGGGGTTTTATTTATATTATTTTCATATTAAAATTAAATTATGATTTAATTTTAAATTAGAAAAATTTTTAATTTAGGGGAGAATTTTACTAAAATTAATTACGCATATATAGATTTATAAATCAAATTTTCATTATTTTTATAATAATTATTATTCATAATTTTTAATTTTTTATACTTAAAAAAATTATATAATTAATTATAAATTAAAAATTTTTAATTTTTTAAAAATTTTTAATTTTTTTTATAAAGTTTTATTTTAGCTTAAAAAATTTATTATTAATTTATATTATATGTAAATTTTTGTGTGAATTTATATTTATTTAAAAAGTAAATATATAAATAGATATATTTGCAATAATTAATATTATTAATTAAAGAAATTTAGAAATAGAAATATTAATTTAATATTAACTTAATTTGTGCCAGCAGTTGCGGTTATACAAATAATATGAATAAATTTTATTAATAATAGTTAAATAATTATATTTATAAAAATAAAAATAAATTTATTAAGTGAAATTTTAAATTTATAATATTTTTGTATCAAAAATTTATTGAAGCTAGAAATTTTTAATTAAAAACTAGGATTAGATACCCTATTATTTAAAATGTAAGTTTATTTATTTGAGTAGTATTAGTTATATTCTTGAAACTTAAAAAATTTGGCGGTATTTTAGTCTATTCAGAGGAACTTGTTTTTTAATCGATAATCCACGATGTACCTTACTTAAAATTGTTAGTCAATTTATATATCGTTGTTATTAGAATATTTTATAAGAATAATAATTTTCTATAATTTAAATTAAAATTAATATCAAATCAAGGTGTAGTTTATTTTTAAGTACAAATGAGTTACAATAAATTTTATTTTTGGATTTAAATATGAAAAATTTAATGAAATTGGATTTGATAGTAAAATTATAAAGATAAATAATTTGATTTTAGCTCTAAAATATGTACATATCGCCCGTCACTCTTGTTATTAAAATAAGATAAGTCGTAACATAGTAGATGTACTGGAAAGTGTATCTAGAATCAATTTAAAGCTTATATAGAAAAGCATTTCATTTACATTGAAAAGAATTTTGTGCAAATCAATATAAATTGAAAATAATAATTATTTATTAATTTTTTTCTTTTTTTAATTTAAATTATTAAAAATAATTATAAAATTTTAAGAGTTTTAGTATATTATATAGAAAAAATAAATTTAATAATAGTTTATTAGTATTGTGAAATAAAATTGAAATATAATGAAAAATTTTTATTTTAAAAGAAAATTTCATTTATTGTATCTTGTGTATCAGAGTTTATTAAATAAAAAATATATAAATATATTTTTCTCGATTTTAAAAGATTTAATAAATTATAAAATTTAATGTGACAAAATTATTTTAAATAATTTATTAGAAATGAAATGTTATTCGTTTTTAAATATATCTAGTTTTTTAAGAAATAAATTCAATTTAATTTTAAAAATTTATTTATTTAATTAATTTTAATTAAATAATTTTTAAATTTTATATTTTATGGGATAAGCTATAAAATAAATCTTTATAAATAATAAATAAAATTTAAAATATTATATGTTTAGAAGTATCAATTTTTGTTAAATTTGTTATAAATTAATTTTTATAATTAAATTATTTATTATATTTTAAATTTTTATTAAAATATTTATTTAAATTATAAAAATAAAGTAATAATGATAGAATTAGTATATTAATTTTTTAAAAATATATTTATAAATGATAAGTTTATGTAAAGAATTCGGCAAAAATAATATTCGCCTGTTTAACAAAAACATGTCTTTTAGAAATTAATTTAAAGTCTAACCTGCCCAATGAATTTTTTTTAATGGCCGCAGTATTTTAACTGTGCAAAGGTAGCATAATCATTAGTCTTTTAATTGAAGGCTGGAATGAATGGTTGGACGAAATATTAACTGTTTCATTTAAAATTATAATAAAATTTTATTTTTTAGTCAAAAAGCTAAAATATTATTAAAAGACGAGAAGACCCTATAAATCTTTATATATTTATTATTTTAATTTTTTAGATAAATTTAATTATAATAAAAAAATATATTTTATTGGGGTGATATTAAAATTTAATTAACTTTTAAAATTTAAATCATTAATTTATGAATAATTGATCCATTTTTAATGATTATAAAATTAAGTTACTTTAGGGATAACAGCGTAATTTTTTTGGAGAGTTCATATTGATAAAAAAGATTGCGACCTCGATGTTGGATTAAGATATAAATTTAGGTGCAGCAGTTTAAATTTTAAGTCTGTTCGACTTTTAAAATCTTACATGATCTGAGTTCAAACCGGTGTAAGCCAGGTTGGTTTCTATCTTTAACAAATTAAAATATTTTAGTACGAAAGGATTAAATATTTAAATAATGTATATTTTAAAATATAGAATATAATTAATTATTTAAAACTATTTTGGCAGATTAATGTAATAAATTTAGAATTTATAAATGTAATTTATATTACAAATAGTACTTGTTTTATATAGAAATTATTTTATTTTTAATTATAAGTTTAATATTAATTATTTGTGTTTTAGTAAGAGTTGCTTTTTTAACTTTATTAGAACGTAAAGTTTTAGGTTATATTCAAATTCGAAAAGGACCAAATAAAGTTGGATTAATAGGAATTCCTCAACCTTTTTGTGATGCAATTAAATTATTTACAAAGGAACAAACTTATCCTTTAGTATCAAATTATATTTCATATTATTTTTCTCCTATTTTTTCTTTATTTTTATCATTATTATTATGGATATGTATACCATTTTTTATTAAATTATATTCTTTTAATTTAGGTTTATTATTTTTTATATGTTGTACAAGATTAGGAGTTTATACAGTTATAATTGCTGGTTGATCTTCAAATTCAAATTATGCTTTATTAGGAGGTTTACGATCAGTAGCTCAAACTATTTCTTATGAAGTTAGATTAGCTTTAATTTTATTATCTTTTGTTTTTTTAATTAATAGTTATAATATAATTAATTTTTATCATTATCAAATTTATTTATGATTTTTTTTTATTTTATATCCTTTAGTATTTATTTGATTAATTATTTCTTTAGCTGAAACTAATCGTACTCCATTTGATTTTGCTGAAGGAGAGTCTGAATTAGTTTCAGGATTTAATGTTGAATATAGAAGAGGAAGATTTGCTTTAATTTTTTTATCTGAATATGCAAGAATTTTATTCATAAGAATATTATTTTGTTTAATTTTTTTAGGAGGGGATATAATAAATTTATTTTTTTATTTTAAATTAATATTTATTTCTTTTGTATTTATTTGAGTTCGTGGAACTTTACCTCGGTTTCGTTACGATAAATTAATATATTTAGCATGAAAGAGATTTTTACCTTTTTCTTTAAATTATTTATTGTTTTTTATTGGTTTAAAGGTTTATTTAATAAATTATATTTAATGAATTAATTTTAGTAAAGTTAATAGAAAATTAAAGTTTCTATATTATGTTTTCAAAACATATACTTATTCAAGTTCATTAACTAATTTAGTTTAATAAATTATCTCATCATTTAGAAATTAATGGACTAATTAAATAATATATAAAATATAAAACAGTTAATAATTGTCCAATTAAAATATAGGGGTCTTCAACTGGTCGAGCTCCAATTCATGTTAATAAAATAATAATAGCTACTATTATTCAAAATAAAATTTGATTAATAGGATAAAATTCAATACCTCGAAATTTTCTTAAATTATAAAAAGGTATAATTATTAAAATAGCAATAGACATTACTAAAGCAATTACTCCTCCAAGCTTATTTGGAATTGAACGTAAAATTGCATAAGCAAATAAGAAATATCATTCAGGTTGAATATGAATAGGAGTAACTAAAGGATTAGCTGGAATAAAATTATCTGGGTCTCCTAATATATAAGGATTTATTAAAGTTAGTATAGTTAATAATATAATTATAATAATAAAACCTGTAATATCCTTATAAGTAAAATAAGGATGGAAAGGAATTTTATCTAAATTTGAATTTAATCCAATTGGGTTATTAGATCCTGTTTGATGTAAAAATAATAAATGAATTATAACAGTAGCTAATACAATAAATGGTAAAATAAAATGAAATGTAAAAAATCGTGTTAGAGTAGCATTATCAACTGCAAATCCTCCTCAAATTCATTGAACTAAATCTAATCCTAAGTAAGGGATAGCTGATAATAAATTAGTAATTACTGTAGCTCCTCAAAAAGATATTTGTCCTCAAGGAAGAACATAACCTATAAAAGCTGTTGCTATTACTAAAAATAAAATAATTGTTCCTGATAATCATGTAGGAGTAAATAAATATGATCCATAATACATTCCTCGTCCTACATGTAAATAAATACAAATAAAAAAAAAAGATGCACCATTGGCATGTAATGTTCGTAATAATCAACCATAATTTACATTTCGACAAATATGGTCTACACTATTAAAAGCTATATTAATATCTGCAGTGTAATGTATAGCTAAAAATAAACCTGTTAAAATTTGAATAATTAAACATAATCCTAATAATGATCCAAAATTTCATCATATAGAAATGTTAGCTGGAGAAGGTAAATCTACTAATGCATTATTAGCAATTTTTAAAATTGGATGATTTGTACGTAAGGGTATATTCATTTGTTAATTTATTGATCGAAGTGGACCATAAAATAATTTTGTAATTTTTACAGTAGCAATTAATGTAATTAATAAATAGTTAATTAATAAAATATTAATTATATTTGTTGGATAATTATATAATTTATTAAGATTTAAAGTATTTTCTATAATATAATTATTAATAAATGAAATAGAAGTTATTTCATTATTTAATGAATTAAATATAAGAATTATTTTATCTATAAAAATAATTAAAATAGTTAAAATAAATAAGTTAATAAATAATAAAATAAATATTTTTATTGAAAAATTAAATATTTCATTTGAAGCTAATGAAGTAACATAAATAAATAAAACAAGTATTCCTCCAATAAAAATTAAAAATAGAATATAAGAAAATCAAAATCTTTTTGTTATAAGTCCTGAAATACAACAAATTATAACAGTTTGAATTAATAATATTATTCCTATTCTTAAGGGGTGATTTATTTGTATAAATATAAATGCTAGTATTAAAATTATAATATATAGAATAAGTTGTATAATATCAAGAGATAGTTTAATTAAAATATTAATTTTGGAGATTAATGATAAAGATCTGTCTTTTTTCTTGAAGTTTAAAAAGAATAATTCTTATTTTTGATTTACAAGACCAATGTTTTTCTTAAACTATTAAAACTAATGATAATATTAATTAATTGAGGATTACCTTTTTTTATAATAATAATAGGTATTTTTATTTTTATTTCTAATCGTAAACATTTATTATCTATGCTTTTAAGATTAGAATATATTGTTTTATCTTTATTTTATTTATTATTTATTTATTTAAATATATTAAACTATGAAAGTTATTTTAGAATAGTTTTTATAACATTTAGAGTATGTGAAGGAGTATTAGGGTTATCAATTTTAGTATCAATAATTCGAATATATGGAAATGATTATTTTCAATCTTTTAATATTTTACAATGTTAAAAATTTTATTTATATTAATTATAATATTTCCTTTTTGTTTTATAACAAATATATTTTGAATGGTGCAAAATGTATTATTTTTAATTATATTTGTTTTAATTATTTATAATTATTTTACAAATTATTGAATAATAATTTCTTATTTTTTAGGAATAGACATACTTTCTTATGGAATAATTTTATTAAGTTTTTGAATTTGTGCTTTAATATTAATAGCAAGTTATGCAATTAATAAGTATAAAAATTATGAAAAATTATTTTTATTAAATTTTTTAATATTATTATTAATATTATTTTTAACATTTAGAAGTATAAATATATTTTTATTTTATTTATTTTTTGAATGTAGATTAATTCCTACATTATTATTAATTTTAGGATGAGGATATCAACCTGAACGTTTACAAGCTGGTATATATTTATTATTTTATACATTATTAGTTTCATTACCTATATTAGTTGCTATTTTTTATATTTATAATAATTATAATACAATAAATTTTTATTTAATTAATAATTATAATATGAATTATATAATTTTATATTTTTCTTTAATTTTATCATTCTTAGTTAAAATACCTATATTTTTAGTACATTTATGATTACCTAAGGCTCATGTAGAAGCTCCTGTTGCTGGGTCTATAATTTTAGCTGGTATTATATTAAAATTAGGGGGATATGGATTATTACGGTTTTTCTCTTTTCTTCAAATTTTAGGATTTAAGTATAATTATTGATTTATAAGAATTAGATTAGTAGGAGGAGTTTTAGTAAGATTAATTTGTTTACGTCAAACTGATTTAAAGGCATTAATTGCTTATTCTTCTGTAGCTCATATAGGAATTGTTTTAAGAGGGTTAATAACAATAACTTATTGAGGAATTTCTGGTTCATATACTTTAATAATTGCTCATGGATTATGTTCATCTGGATTATTTTGTTTAGCTAATATTACATATGAACGATTAGGTAGACGAAGATTATTAATTAATAAGGGTTTATTAAATTTTATACCTTCAATAACTTTATGGTGATTTTTATTATGTTCTGCAAATATAGCTGCTCCACCTACTTTAAATTTAATAGGAGAAATTTTTTTATTAAATAGAATTGTAAGTTGATCTATATTAACAATATTTTTATTAATTTTTACTTGTTTTTTTAGTGCCGCTTATACATTATATTTATATGCTTATAGACAACATGGAAAGTTATATTCAGGAATCTATTCTTTTAGAATAGGGTATGTTCGTGAATACTTATTATTATTCTTACATTGATTTCCTTTAAATTTATTAGTGTTAAAATCTGAAATAAGTTTACTGTGATTATAAAAAATTTAAATAGTTTAATTAAAAATATTGATTTGTGGTGTCGATGATATGAATTTATTCATTTTAAATTGTGAAATATTTATCTATTTGTTTAATAAACTTTATTATTTTAATAATAGTAAGTATAACTTTATTAATAAGTTCATTTTATTTTCTTATGAATGAAATTGTTTATTTTTTAGAGTGAGAATTAGTTTCAGTAAATTCAATAAGAATTGTTATAACTTTTTTATTTGATTGAATAAGTTTAATATTTATATCTTTTGTTTTATTAATTTCTTCATTAGTTATTTATTATAGTAAAGAATATATAATTGATGATATGAATATTAATCGATTTATTATATTAGTATTAATATTTGTGTTATCAATAATGTTTTTGATTATTAGACCTAATTTAATTAGAATTTTATTAGGATGGGATGGGTTAGGATTAGTTTCATATTGTTTAGTAATTTATTTTAATAATGTAAAATCTTATAATGCTGGTATATTAACAGCTTTATTAAATCGAGTTGGAGATGTATTTTTATTATTAGCAATTGCTTGAATATTAAATTATGGAAGTTGAAATTATGTTTTTTATTTAGAATTTATAATAAATGATAAAGAAATATTAATTATTAGAATTTTAGTAACATCTGCTGCAATAACTAAAAGTGCTCAAATTCCTTTTTCTTCATGATTACCAGCTGCTATAGCAGCTCCAACTCCTGTTTCAGCTTTAGTACATTCATCTACATTAGTAACTGCTGGAATTTATTTATTAATTCGTTTTAATGTATTATTATGTAATACATTTATAAGTCAATTATTACTTTTATTAGCTGGATTGACTATATTTATATCAGGATTAGGAGCTAATTTTGAATTTGATTTAAAAAAGATTATTGCTTTATCTACATTAAGTCAGTTAGGGTTAATAATAATAATTTTATCGATAGGATATTATAAATTAGCTTTTTTTCATTTATTAACTCATGCATTATTTAAGGCTTTATTATTTATATGTGCAGGAGCAATTATTCACAATATAAATAATTCTCAAGATTTACGTTTAATAGGAGGATTAAGATTATTTATACCATTAACATCTTCTTGTTTTAATGTAGCTAATTTAGCTTTATGTGGAATACCATTTTTAGCTGGATTTTATTCAAAGGATTTAATTTTAGAAATTGTTTCATTAAGAATAGTAAATATATTTATTTATTATTTATTCTTTTTTTCTACTGGGTTAACTGTTTGTTACTCTTTACGATTAGTTTATTATTCAATTACTGGGGATATAAATTGTAGTAGTTTAAATGTTTTAAATGATGAAAGTTGAATTATATTAAAGGGTATATTAGGATTAATATTTATAAGAATTATTGGAGGGAGAATATTAAGTTGATTAATTTTTCCAACTCCTCATATAATTTGTTTACCTTATTATTTAAAATTTATAACTTTATTTGTGTGTATTATAGGAGGATTATTAGGATATATTATTTCTAATGTTTCTTTATTTATAATAAATAAATCTTTAAATAATTATTATATTAGTATATTTGCTGGATCTATATGATTTATACCTTACTTATCAACATATGGAATTATTAATTATTCTTTAAAAATTGGTATAAATGTTGTAATAAATTTCGATCAAGGATGATCAGAATTTATAGGAAGACAAAATTTATACAAACAATTAATAATTTCTTCTCAGTATACAAATTTTTTACAAAATAATAATTTAAAGGTTTATTTAATAATTTTTATTTTATGATTTATTATTTTAGTAATATTTTTAGTTTTATTATAATTTAAATAGCTTATAATTAGAGTATGACATTGAAGATGTTAGGGAGATTTATGAATCTTTAAATAATAAAATTAATTAAATAATTAATTTTAGTAATTTATAAAAAAAAATTTTTTTATTTTTACAATGAAAATGTAATGTTTTATTAAACTATATAAATAAAAGAAATATAAATGGAATTAAACCATTAAAATAAAAAGTTAGCAGCTTTTATTTGATCAACATATTTCTTTAATTGGAATATAATTTTCATTTTTATCATTAACAGTGATATACCTCTATTTTGGTTTCAATTAAATATAATAAATATAATATAATATAAGTAAAGAATAAGGGTATTAAATACCTAAGATTAGGTCGAAACTAATTACAATATATCGTTTCATATTCAAGGTAAATTTATTTAATTAAATAATTTTTGAATGCAAATCAAATGTTATAAATTTTAACTATAACCCTATTTTAATTAGTTTGATCAATTTAATATTCCTTGATTTCATTCATGGTATAAACCTAATAATAAAATAATAATAAAAATAATTGAAGTAATTATTCATATTATTAAGTTTGAAAATTTTAAAATTATAATTATAGGTAAAATTAAAGCAATTTCTACATCAAAAATTAAAAAAATAATTGTAATTAAGAAAAATTTTAATGAAAAAGGTAAACGAGAAGAAGATATAGGATCAAATCCACATTCAAATGGAGAACTTTTTTCTCGGTCTCTATAAGTTTTTTTAGATAAAATAGTTGCTAATATTATAACAACAATAGATAAAGTTATCAAAATTAATGAGATTAAAATAATAGAAAAAATTATTTATATTATTATATTAATAAACCTTATGATTGGAAGTCATATATACTTTTATACTATATAAATATATTACCCTCCTCATCAATAAATTGATACATATAAAAATAATCAAACAATATCTACAAAATGTCAGTATCATGCGGCTGCTTCAAACCCAAAATGATGATTTTTAGAAAAATGATTATTTAAATGTCGAATTAGACAAATTAATAAAAATGTTGTTCCAATTAAAACATGAAGACCATGGAATCCTGTTGCTATAAAAAAAGTAGAACCATAAACAGCATCAGCAATATTAAAAGAAGCTTCAATATATTCATAAGATTGTAATATTGAAAAATAAACCCCTAATAAAACTGTAAAGAATAATCCTTGAGTAGTTTGAGAAAAATTTCCTTGTATTAATCTATGATGAGCTCATGTTACAGTAATACCTGATGTTAATAAAATAATTGTATTTAATAGTGGAATTTGGAAAGGATTAAAAGGTGTAATTCCTATAGGAGGTCAAATTGAACCTAATTCAATAGAAGGAGATAATCTTCTATGAAAAAAAGCTCAAAAAAAAGATGAAAAGAATAAAACTTCAGATAAAATGAATAAAATTATTCCTCAACGTAATCCTGTTGTTACAGAAAAAGTATGTAAACCTTGAAAAGTTCCTTCACGAGAAACATCACGTCATCATTGATAAACTGTTAATATTGTAATTATTGAACCTAATATTATTAATGATATATTATATTGATGGAATCATTTTACTAAACCTGAAACCATAGTTATTGTTCCAATTGCACCTGTTAAAGGTCATGGACTATAATCTACTAAATGAAAAGGATGATTTGAATGTGTTGACATTTTTTTTAATTTTTTAGAAACTAAATAACTTCTCTAGAATATAAAGTTCTTAATACAGCAAATACATAAGATTGAATAATAGCTACTGCTGATTCTAAAATTAATAATAATATTTGTACAACTAATAAAACAACAATAATTATAGAAGATAAAGAAGGACCTGTATTTCCTAATAATGTTATTAATAAATGTCCTGCAATTATATTAGCAGTTAATCGAACAGCTAAAGTCCCTGGACGAATAACATTACTAATTGTTTCAATACAAACCATAAAAGGTATTAAAACTCCAGGAGTTCCTTGAGGAACTAAATGAGCAAATATATGTTGAGTATGATTTAATCATCCATAGATTATAAAAGCCAATCACAAAGGTAAAGCTAATATTAAAGTTAATGTTAAATGACTAGTACTAGTAAAAATATATGGGAATAATCCTATGAAATTATTAAATAAAATTAATCTAAATAAAGAAACAAAAATTAAAGTTATTCCTTTTTGAGAAGGGTTACCTAATAAGACCTTAAATTCCTTATGTAAAGTAGTTAAGATATTATTTCAAATAATATGATACCGAGAAGGTATAAATCAGTACATTGATGGAATTATTAATAATCCAATAAAAGTACTTAATCAATTTAATGATAAATTTAGAATACTAGAAGAAGGGTCAAATACAGAAAATAAATTACTTATCATTTTCAATTTATAGAAATTGTATTAATTTTAGTTAAATTTTTAGATTTAGAAGTTAAAGGAAAATATACAAAATAATTTATTATATTAAATAGAATAAAAATAATTCTAAATAAGAAAAATAAAAATAATCATCTAATAGGAGCTATTTGAGGAATCAAAAAATATTATAATTATAATAATTTTAGTTTGACATACTAATGTTATACTATTTAACTAATTTTTTTTTTTTTTTTTTTTTTTTAGAAATTTTTAATTCTTCATTAAAAGTAATTGCTAGATTACTATAACATGGTTTAAGAGACCAGTACTTGCTTTCAGTCATTTAATGTTAATTTATTTTAGAAATTCATTTAATAAAAAAATTAATAGGAACACTTTCAATTACAATTGGTATAAATCTATGATTTGCTCCACAAATTTCTGAACATTGACCAAAAAATACACCTGGTCGGTTAATTAAAAAATTTGTTTGATTTAATCGTCCAGGAGTTCCATCAATTTTAACACCTAAAGCAGGTACTGTTCAAGAATGAATTACATCTGCAGCAGTAACTAAAATTCGAATTTGAGAATTTATTGGTAATACAATTCGATTATCTACATCTAATAAACGGAATCTATTTGTATTTAATTCATTTGTAGGAATTATATATGAATCAAATTCAATATTTAAAAAATCAGAATATTCATAACTTCAGTATCATTGATGTCCAATAGACTTTAATGTAATAGAAGGCTTTCTAATTTCATCCATTAAGTATAATAAACGTAAAGATGGAAAAGCAATAAATAATAAAATAAAGGTTGGTAAAATAGTTCAAATTGTTTCAATTGTTTGACCATGTAATAAGTATCGATTACTATATTTATTAAAAAATAATATAATTATTATATAAGATACTATTATTGTAATTATTACTAAAATTAATATAGTATGATCATGAAAAAAAGTTAATTGTTCTATTAAAGGTGAAGCACTATCTTGTAATCCTAAATTTGCTCATGTTGACATTTTTCTAATAAAAGTAAAATACTTTATATATGAAGCTTAAATCCATTGCACTAATCTGCCATATTAGAAATTAGATAATAATGGAAGTTCTGAGTAACTATGTTCTGCAGGAGGAATATTTTGGTATCATTCAATTGATGAATTTAATTGTATAGTATAAATTACTTGTCGTTGCTTAATTATACTTTTTCAAACAATAACTATAAATATAATAATACCAACTAATGAAATTGTTGATCCAATTGTTGATACTACATTTCATGTAGTATAAGCATCAGGATAATCTGAATATCGTCGAGGTATACCAGCTAATCCTAAAAAGTGTTGAGGGAAAAAAGTTAAATTTACTCCTACAAATATAATAAAGAATTGAGTTTTAAGTCACTTTATATTTAATGTTAATCCTGTAAATAAAGGGTATCAATGAACAAATCCTGCTATAATAGCAAATACAGCTCCTATTGATAATACATAGTGAAAATGAGCAACAACATAATATGTATCATGTAAAATAATATCAAGAGATGAGTTTGCTAAAACTACACCAGTTAATCCTCCAACTGTAAATAAAAATACAAATCCTAATGATCATAGAATTGCTGGAGTATAAATTAATTGTGTTCCATGTAAAGTAGCTAATCAACTGAAAACCTTAATTCCAGTTGGAATAGCAATAATTATTGTTGCAGATGTGAAATAGGCTCGAGTATCTACATCCATACCTACAGTAAATATATGATGAGCTCATACAATAAATCCTAATAATCCAATAGCTAATATTGCATAAATTATACCTAATGATCCAAATGTTTCCTTTTTTCCACATTCTTGACTAATAATATGAGAAATTATTCCAAATCCTGGTAAAATTAAAATATAAACTTCTGGATGACCAAAAAATCAAAATAAATGTTGATATAAAATTGGATCTCCTCCTCCTGCTGGGTCAAAGAATGAAGTATTTAAATTTCGATCTGTTAATAATATAGTAATAGCTCCTGCTAAAACTGGTAATGATAGAAGTAATAATAAAGCTGTAATTACTACTGATCATACAAATAAAGGTATTCGATCATAAGTAAGTCCACTAGAACGTATATTAATTACTGTTGTAATAAAATTTACTGCTCCTAAAATTGAAGATATTCCTGCTAAATGAAGAGAAAAAATAGCTAAATCAACAGAAGCTCCTCCATGTGCAATACTAGCAGAAAGAGGAGGGTAAACTGTTCAACCTGTTCCAGCCCCGTTTTCAACTATTCTTCTTACTAATAAAAGTGTTAAAGAAGGAGGTAATAATCAAAAACTTATATTATTTATTCGAGGAAATGCTATATCAGGAGCTCCTAACATTAAAGGAACTAATCAATTTCCAAATCCTCCAATTATAATTGGTATTACTATAAAAAAAATTATTACAAAAGCATGTGCAGTTACAATAACATTATAAATTTGATCATCCCCAATTAAAGCACCTGGATGTCCAAGTTCTGCACGAATTAATACACTTAAAGAGGTTCCTACTATACCTGCTCAAGTTCCAAATAAAAAATATAATGTTCCAATATCTTTGTGATTAGTTGAAAATAACCATTGTTGCAATTATTTAAATTAAACAAGGTAAAATAAAGATAAAAGTTAGATTAAATGGCTGAAGTTTAGGCAGTAGACTGTAAATCTATTTATAAGAATTATTCTTTTTAATCATCATTTTTAATTTTACATTATATACAATTAAAAACTTTATATTCAATAATGATATTAGATTGCAATTCTAAAGGAATAACTTAAAGAGTTATTAAAGTTTAATAAAACTTAAAAGATTTTCTCATATTTATAACTTTGAAGGCTATTAGTTTTATTTAACTTAAAGTTTTAAATTAAATAAAATAATAAACTGATAATAAATAAACCAAAAGTTGAGAAAAAAGAAAAAAATAAGTATAAATTGATTAAAAAATTATTTCAATAAATTTTATAATTTCAATTATTTTCATAATAATTTAGTATAAAAGCTGTATAACATAATCGTAAATAAAAAAATAATGTTAATAAAGTTATAATAATTATTACTGTTATTATAAATAATTGATCATTAAAAGTTAAATATTGAATTGTTATTCATTTAGGAATAAACCCTAAAAAAGGAGGCAATCCCCCTAAAGATAATAAATTTAAGAATAATGAAAATTTTAAATAATTATTTAATATAAATAAAGAAAATAATTGATTAATATGAAATAATTTAAATATATTAAATAAATAAATTAAATTAAAAGATAAAAAACTATAAAATATAAAATAAGTAATTCATAAAGATTCATTTGAATATATTCTTATTAATATTCATCCTAAATGATTAATTGATGAAAAAGTTATTAATTTTCGTAAAGAAGTTTGATTTAATCCTCCTAATGATCCAATTATAATAGATAATAAAATACATCAAAATAATATAGATTTAATTAATAAATAAGAAATTAATATTAAAGGAGCAATTTTTTGTCAAGTTATTAAAATTAGTGAGTTTATTCAATTTAATCCTTCCATTACATTAGGAAATCAAAAATGAAAAGGAGCTGTTCCACTTTTTATTAATAAAGATGATAAAATTATTATACAAATATATTTATTATTTCTATTAAAATAAAATTGATTTATAAAATTATTTTGATATAAAAATAAAATTGATGAAAATAATAAAATTGAAGAAGCTAATGCTTGAGTTAAGAAGTATTTTAATGAAGCTTCATTTGATATTAAATTATTATCTCTTATAAGGGGAATAAAAGATAATAAATTAATTTCTAAACCTATTCAAGCTCCTAACCAAGAATTAGCTGAAATTGTAATTATTACTCTCATTATTAAAATAAAAATAAATAAAATTTTAGATGAATTATTAAAAATTAAAAAGAAAAGGATTAAAACCTTTATAAGTGGGGTATGAACCCAATAGCTTAATTAGCTTATCTTTTTATTATAAGTTTATAAATATAGATATATTTTAGTGTATGATGCACATAAGTTTTTGATACTTCTAGAAATGGTTTAATTCCATTAAATATAATGAATATAATAATAATTATATGATTTACTCTATCAAAGTAATCCTTTTGTCAGGCAATTCATT